AGATGGTATTGCGTTCTGCTTATAGAAGACGCTTTAATTTGAAGAGGAAGTTCCTCGATCTCATAAGTATCCCCATCGATCAACTCACTTTTGCGATAAATACGAGATATCTAAGTCCTACAAGTAAAGAGATCTATTCATTGATAAGAAAAAGAAAAAAGGAAAGGGGCTATTGGATTGATGATAAAATAGCATACTGGGCCGCAACCAGTGATTGGGTTGAGGATGAAGAAAGAGACGTCTTGATTCAGTTCTCTACCTTAACGCCAGAAAAAAGGATTGATCAAATTTTATGGAGTCTTCTGACTCCTAGTGATCTTTTATCAAAGAAGGACTTTGATTCTCAAACGTTTGAACAGCCGGGAGAAATTTACTTACGAAACGTAGTTGACCTTCATAAAAAGGATCTAATAAATTATGAGTTCAATACATCCTCTTTAGCAGAAAGACGGATATTCCTTGCTTATTATCAGACAATTACTTATTCACAAACCTCGCCTGGGGCTAATCGTTTGCATGTCCCATCTCATAGAAAACCCTTTTCGCTCCGCTTAAACTTATCCCCCTCTAGGGGTATTTTAGTGATAGGTGAAATAGGAGTTGGACGATCCTATTTGGTTAAATACCTAGCGAAAAACTCCTATCTTCCTTTCATTACGATATTTCTGGACAAATTCCGGGATACAGTTTATCGTTTGGAAGATAAAGGTGTGATTGATGGCAATGCCGATGAAGATGACAGTGATTATGATTATGAGTTCGAATTAGATGCTCGTGACGAGGTTGAGACTGTTAGTGACGAGATTCATCTTTTTGACGGTATGGATATTGATCTTGATGCTCGTGCCAAGATTCAGCATGATATGGATGCTCATGACGAGATTAATGTGGAGCTGGACCAGCTAACTAGGATGGATGAGCTAACTGTGGAGAGGGACACGGTGTGGCGCATAGCCCACATTTATATGAGCCTTCAAATCGAATTAACAAAAGCAATGTCTCCTTGCATAATATGGATTCCAAACATTCATGAGCTGCCTTTCGGGGAGTCGTTTGCCTTATCTGCCGGTCTATTAGTGAACCTTTTCTCCTGGGATTGTGAAAGATCTTCCACTAGAAATAATCTTGTGATTGCTTCGACCCATATTCCCCGAAAAATGCATCCCTCTCTAATATCTCCGCATAGATTAAATACGTGCATTAAGGTACGAAGGCCTTTTCTTTCACAACAACGAAAGCACTTTTGCACTCTTTCATATACTAGGGGATTTCGCTTGGACCCAAAAATTTTCCAGGCTAAGGGAGTCGAGGCCATACGCATGGGTTTCAATGCACAAGATCTTGTATCACTTACCGATGAGGTCCTATCGATTAGTCTTGCACGTGGGAAATCAATTATAGACAGTAAGACAATTAGAGACGCTCGTCATAGACAAACTTGGGATTTCCGAGGCCTTGTAACACGGACAAAAAATTCTCGGATGATTTTCTATCAGATAGGAAGGGCTGTAGCACAAACTTTACTTCTAAATTCCCCCCTAGATCCTATATCTATCTATATGCGGGAGCGAGTAGGTGACGACGGGGATCCTTATGTGTACAGAACGTACTACGAACTTGGAATGAGCATGAAGAAAGTAACGATACTTCTTTATATTTTGACTTGTTCTGCCGGATCGGTCGCTCAAGATCTTTTTTGGTCTCGACCCGGACCAGATGAAAAGAATGGGCTCGCGTATGGTAAACGCCTTAATGATAATTCTGATATAGTTCAAGGGCTATTAGAAGTAGAAGGCATTCTAGCGGGATACTCACCGACAGAAAAAGATTGCAGTCAGTTTGATAAGGATCGAGTGACATTGTTTCTTCGGACCGAACCAAGGAGTCCCTCAGATATAATACACAATGGATATGCTTCTATGCTTGAGAAGAGATTTGTCTATCAAAAAGACGAAACGCCGGAAATTCTTTTGAGGGCGATACGAATCGACCCGGAGAAGGTGCTCTCCAATTTGATAGCTTTTTCTCCTAGAATATGGTCCCCTTGGGGCTTTCTATTTGATTGGGTCGTAAAGGCCAATGACTATGAAGTGGGACTTCCCTCTTTTTACAAGTCACTTTGGGAAGAGCATATGATAGAGGTCATCTATGGGGCATCTGACGAGGCTGAGCTTGAAGAGAATGATGAAGATGAAGGTGAACCGAATCCTGATCCTCTTGAAAAGAAGGAGCAAAAGAAGGAGAGGGGTTTGTATTATAAGCTTGACGAGGAATATGAAAATCCGCTTGGACCTAATAAAAGCAGGTTTGATGCTGAGTTTTACGAGGCGTTCTTGCAGAGTGTATACGAGACACGACTTAAAATGAGATCTTCCAAAGAACTAACCACTTTTCGAATAAGCCAATTCATTTGGAACCCTCCAAATCCATTCGTTTTCCTATCCGAATCCGAAGATCCGACCTTTGCCTCTCTATTTGCACATCGAGACTTCTTTGCAAA